CACTTCTTGGTCATTGAGATTCACATCAATTCGAATTAATATTTAGGTATAGATATTACCGCTTTTTTTCTCCTTTTCAAAAACAAAATTGAAATGATTGAAGTTTTTCTATTTGGAATCGTGTTAGGTCTAATTCCTATTACTTTGGCTGGATTATTCGTAACTGCATATTTACAATACAGGCGTGGTGATCAGTTGGACCTTTGATTAATTCAAATTTGATTGGCCTCCTCCTTTCTTTAATCCACAGGAGGTAAAATTCGAATTGTTGTCCAAGCGACTGAATTCATTTCATTTTAATTGGATCTATGAAGAAAAAATCACGCTCTGTAGGATTTGAACCTACGACATCGGGTTTTGGAGACCCGCGTTCTACCGAACTGAACTAAGAGCGCTTTCTTATCAGGATAGAAAAGAATGTAAAGAAAAGATTCTTTCTTTTAAAACGAATCCATTTTCCTTTTATTTATATGCTATAGTTTCATAAAAATGAACGATTCCGTGCAACGCAATTTGAACCGATCTCGGTTGATTCCTCCTTACTGCTCAAAGGGGCAGTAATAGGTAGGGATGACAGGATTTGAACCTGTGACATTTTGTACCCAAAACAAACGCGCTACCAAGCTGCGCCACATCCCTTCAATTGTTCTACAGTGTAATTGTAGAGAATTCCTGTCTTGTTTTCCACATCCCTAGTTCCTGCATTGAGAAACAAAGTTTTCTGACCATTTCGTCTTTTTTTGGCCTCATTTAACCTATTTTAACATATTTAACATATAATAATAAGAAGGGGAAAGCTTATGGATCGTTGTACATTTCAATTGGAATTAGGGATTCCGTGTACAACTCTAAGCAGCCCTTAACTATATTACATATGCATCTGATCATATATGCTTTATGTATTAAAATCAAAAAAAGGAGGTTTTTCAATGCGAGATCTAAAAACATATCTCTCCGTGGCCCCAGTACTAAGTACGCTATGGTTCGGGGCTTTAGCAGGTCTATTGATAGAGATTAATCGTTTTTTCCCCGATGCGTTGACATTCCCCTTTTTTTCATTATAGCTGTTGACACCGGAAGGAATGAAGAAGATTAGAAATACAATCAAATATCTGTGACTAATCCCCCCTTATTTTCTCTTTTTTCCCTTTTTTTCTAATTTAGAATAAGGGACGAAAGAGAAAGAATAAAAGTGGATTCAACCTCTGCGAGACTCAGTCTCAAATTCGAATTAAACGTGGGGGTAGAGTAGGAAAGTCGCGGTCTAGGGCAAGAATACAAGATCTTTAACTGCCCTTCGGAGTTAAATAGATTTTCGAACGAACTCATTATCATTGTCTTACTTAATTATTTATTATGTATGACTTTGGGCTTTGCTTTGATTTAATTGATTTTTATCTTTTTCTTTTAGAGTTGGATTTCAAGTTAATAACTTCTATTTTTTCCTTCCTTTCTTTTTCTTCATTTCGAATTCAAATAGAAGAGTTGAGTAAATCAAAAATCCAAGGGAGGTTCATGGCCAAGAAGAAAGATGCGCGGGTAGCGGTCATTTTGGAATGTACCAGTTGTATACAAAACGGTGTTAAGAAGGTATCAACGGGTATTTCCAGATATATTACTCAAAAGAACCGGCACAATACACCCAATCGATTAGAATTGAGAAAATTCTGTCCCTATTGTTACAAACATATGATTCATGGGGAAATAAAGAAATAGATTGAACCAAGGATGTCTTATCCTTGAAAGGGGAAAAATGACATTATATAGAACACATTGAAATATAACTAGAAGATATTGCATTGAAATAAATCCTATTTGGAGTTCAAATGACAATTAAGGAATAGCATTTTCGGGATAAGAAATAAACTAAACAAACAAACCATGGATAAATCCAAGCGACCCTTTCTTAAATCCAAGCGATCTTTTCGTAGGCGTTTGCCCCCGATTCAATCGGGGGATCGAATTGATTATAGAAACATGAGTTTAATTAGTCGATTTATTAGTGAACAGGGAAAAATATTATCTAGACGAGTGAATAGATTGACCTTGAAACAACAACGATTAATTACTATTGCTATAAAACAAGCTCGTATTTTATCTTTGTTACCTTTTCTCAATAATGAGAAACAATTTGAAAGAATTGAGTCGACTACTAGAACTACCGGTCTTAGAACCAGAAATAAATAGGCTTGTTTTTTGTTCACTTCAATCAGAATTCCAATCCGAACTCAAACATGAATTCGTGTTTTTTTGACAAATCTGAGAATCCAGATTTCTGTGTCGTAAAAAAAAAAACGAATCGGAAAAAAAGATTTTTTTATTGAACGTGTTCGTTCATTTTGACTACTTTAAGCGCATTTCTCAGAGTAATTTTGATTCCAACTCCACCCTCCCGGAGTTCATTCTCCGGGGAACCCCATTTAAATTATTTCGGTGTATTCTTTCCAATCCACTTTTTCTCTGATTTCGTTGGAAATCATATAAAGACAATTCCTATTTGATATAGCTATTTGTGCCAGTATTTTACGATTAAGAAGCAACTGCCTCTTATATAAATCATGTATTAATTTACTATAACTATAGGATACTCCCTTTTCTCGAATTACTGCGTTTATCCGAGTGATCCACAAACGACGAAAGTTTCTCTTTTGCTTATCCCTATCCCGACGAGCCGAAACCAAAGCTCTTATTTTCTGTTGAGTAATCGTTCGAGTAAGTCTTGAATGAGACCCTCGAAAACTTGATGCAAATAAACGAATTTTTGTTCTACGTTTTCGGGCTATATATCCGCGTTTAACTCTAGTCATTGAATAAATAAAATTTTGACAAATAACTAATTGATTTTTTTCTTTCAGTTATTATTTTTCCCGTCTTGGCCTATTAATAACCAAACGGATTTTTCCAATGTATAAAATCAAAACTCCAATGGCTTTGGCTACTATAACCTTCCCGACCACGATTTTTTGGTATTTTACTGCGAAATATGAAAGAAATAGGAAAATTTCTTTTGCTAGGTGTCAAAAAAGAAATAGAAATTAAATCAATAAATAAATAGTGGGTTTCCTCGTTTCTATGGTTACTTCTTAAACGGCGAGGTCTTCTCTATACACCGGAGCCTTTGGCTTCATTTAATATTTCATCAATGTTATTGGTAACTTGTATAGTTCACACCACACTCTTTGGCTCTACCTATGAATTATCCAGTAATAGGTCTTTCACAAAGAGACCCACCTATACAGTAACGGTATTTAATTATGAAAGTTTGCTGGGTAGCTGACCCTCGTACTCCGTTCTTGACCGAGCGATAACTTCATTTTTCTGTTTTTTTTTTGAATTTCAATAAGATTTTTCCGCTTAATGGATAACCATTTGCTACCAATGGAAAATTGTGTCTCATCTTAAATTCAGGTGATTGGATTTGCACCAATGGAAACCATAAACTTTCTACACAATAGAAGGATAGATTTGCTTATTTTTAGATAGTGAATGGAGTCCCTTCTTCCATTCTATCCTATTCACTGGTACTGATCATTCATACTGGAAGCGGTTTTCTTGGCTTTTTTGTGTCAGCTCATGATCTAAACGAGTCGCACATACACCCTAGTACATGTTCCTCGACGCTGAGGGCACCCCCGAAGAGCGGGCGATTTCGTGACATTTCGAATGGGCTGTCTTGTATTTCTAATAAGTTGTTTAATAGTTGGCATGTTGAGTCATATACATAATGGGCTGGTTTAGATTGATCCTAACCGGATTTTTTTTATTTAATATTTATATAGTCAACTCATAGATAAAATATCAAATCACTGATTTGCACAAAATCCATTTTTTCATTCAACTGCTACAAGATCAACAATTCCATAAGCTCGGGCTTCTGTTGCTGACATAAAAACATCTCTTTCCATGTCTTCAGATACAACCCATAAAGGTTTGCCCGTCCTTTGTACATAAACCTTTGTGAGGGTTTCGCGTAGTTTCAGCAGTTCTTCCGCTTCCAGGATAAATTCTCCCGTTTGTGCTTCATAAAAAGAACTAGCAGGTTGATGGATCATTACCCTGATAATAGTTCTATCTGGTGTGATGAAAGAAACAGAAAAGAAAGATAAAGAAAAATAGGAAAAAGGATAGAATTGAACAACCGTACGGGCATTATCTTTTATGCATTGCATACGGCTCTATAATGAAATTAACCCCTACTTTCCCGTTCAAGAAAGATAAAAATAGAATCTATCAACCCCAGATGGGTAAACGATCAAAATGCCACCCTTCTTTTTTTTTTTGGGGAGAAGTTCAAAAATACTATGATGGCTCCGCTGCTTTCTATTTTAAAATGGATTCTTTTTTTTGTCTTTGATTCAGCAATCCCAAAGTTTCTTTTTGAGCTAACCAAAAAAGAAAATTTGGTTTTTTTCGCACTCTTTTTTTATAACTTAAATATTGTTAAGAGCCCATCGGTGTGAAAACAAATAAGTTTGTGACGCTGAATTGGACTTCCGATAGATAAGAGAAAGTCGGAAATATCTTTTATCTCATACTACTCTCTCGATACATAATCAAATCTTTTGAAAAAAAAATAAAAAAAAAATTCATATCGAATTCGAAGTGCCATGCTATTATTACTTAATATTCATATGGCGAAGGCATAGTTTTCTTTTTTCTCTCAAATAAAAAAACTTCATTGGCGCCAAGCGTGAGGGAATGCTAGACGTTTGGTAATTTCTCCTCCAACAAGAATAAAAGATCCCATTGACGCGGCCAATCCCATGCATATTGTATGGACTTCTGGTCGTACAAATTGCATAGTATCATAAATGGCTACTCCGGGTATTACCCATCCGCCAGGGGAGTTTATAAACAAATAAAGATCTTTGGTCTCATCCTCAATACTGAGATATACCATAAGACCAATAAGTTGATTCGAGATCTCGCTATCAACCTCTTGGCCTAAAAAAAGTAATCTTTCTCGATAAAGTCGGTTGAGTAGGGTAAAATTGTATCCCTTAGGAACCGTACATGCACCTTTTGATGCATACGGTTCAAAAAAAACAGCGAAGAAAAGAATCAATGTATAGATTCCAGCCCTCTTTCTTTTATTTTTCGAGTTTTTCTACCTTTTTACTTTTTCTTCAATTTTTCAAAAAAGATGCATTTTGATTTCTTCTTTGATAATATCAAAAAAGGGGTAAATAAACTTATCGAATTGACTTCTCATTGATGTATTCTTTCATCGAAATTCAATCCAAATCGCGATGATATTTTCTTGTTCCTGAATGGGCCTCTTTCATCTTTTTAGGTTTATGCTCTACTCCGGGTAAAGATCCGCCCGATTTTGATTTGCACATATAGGACAAATCTTCCCATCACCATTTCTTGTTGTTATGACTTTACAAATAATCATTTATGATACACGTAGTAATCATAAATATATTACCAATTGGGTTTTTCTAAACGGAGTCTGGATACCTCATTTTTTTCGTCCAGCCAAAGCCAACCATAAATTATTCTAATTGATATAATTCTATGAATTCCCCCAAATAATGCATTTAATTGCAGTTCACGCTCCAATTTTTCGATGATTCAATTTATCTTTCTTGGGCGAAACAGAGGATATCTCGGTCGGGGGAGAGAACGGGGAAATTCCATATGACCCAATATATCTGACAAGTCGCACTATACGTCAACCCAAGATGCATCTTCCTCTCCAGGACTTCGGAAGGGTACTTTTGGAACACCAATAGGCATGGATTGAAAGAAAAAAGGAATTAAATACTATATTTCACTTTGATGTGGAAACGTAACAATATGGTTTTATTGTCTTTATAATATTGACTTTATCATATTTATTTTATCCCTAGATTAGAAAAATTTAGAAAGAAATACAAAATAAATAAAGGAAAATTTTTACGAATAGATCCTTCTAATGATAAATGAAGGATGGACACATTTACTCATAGAAAATGGTATCAATCCACCATTGCATATTGGTACTTATCGAGTATAGAATAAATCTGCTTCTCTTTGTTCTTACGAACCGAATTCTTCCATTATTACGAATAGAATATAGAATCCTAACCCTTGTTAGGAAGTAATCTACTGAACAGGGGAAGTCTATAGGATAGTCATAGTATAACCTTTCCAATGCAATAAAGTTACGTAGTGTCTATTTTTCTTCGATAAAGGGGTATTTTCCATGGGTTTGCCTTGGTATCGTGTTCATACCGTTGTATTGAATGATCCCGGCCGGTTGCTTTCCGTTCATATAATGCATACAGCTCTGGTTGCTGGTTGGGCGGGCTCGATGGCTTTGTATGAATTAGCAGTTTTTGATCCTTCTGACCCTATTCTTGATCCGATGTGGAGACAGGGTATGTTCGTTATACCCTTCATGACTCGTTTAGGAATAACCAATTCGTGGGGGGGTTGGAGTATCACAGGCGGAACTGTAACGAATCCGGGGATTTGGAGTTACGAAGGTGTAGCCGGGGCACATATTGTGTTTTCTGGCTTATGCTTTTTGGCAGCTATCTGGCATTGGGTCTATTGGGATCTAGAAATATTTTCTGATGAACGTACAGGAAAACCCTCTTTGGATTTGCCCAAGATCTTTGGAATTCATTTATTTCTCTCCGGGGTGGCTTGCTTTGGTTTTGGTGCATTTCATGTAACAGGTCTCTACGGCCCTGGAATATGGGTGTCCGATCCTTATGGACTGACGGGAAGAGTACAGCCTGTAAATCCGTCGTGGGGCGTGGAAGGTTTTGATCCTTTTGTTCCGGGAGGAATAGCTTCTCATCATATTGCAGCAGGTACACTGGGCATATTAGCGGGTCTATTCCATCTTAGCGTTCGACCGCCACAACGTCTATACAAAGGGTTACGTATGGGAAATATTGAAACTGTACTCTCCAGTAGTATCGCGGCTGTCTTTTTTGCAGCTTTTGTTGTTGCTGGAACTATGTGGTATGGTTCAGCAACTACTCCCATCGAATTGTTTGGTCCCACTCGTTATCAATGGGATCAGGGTTATTTCCAGCAAGAGATATATCGAAGAGTTAGCGCCGGGCTAGCCGAAAATCAAAGTTTATCAGAAGTCTGGTCTAAAATTCCTGAAAAATTAGCTTTTTATGATTATATCGGCAATAATCCGGCAAAAGGAGGATTATTTAGGGCAGGCTCAATGGATAACGGAGATGGAATAGCGGTAGGATGGTTAGGACATCCTATCTTTAGAGATAAAGAAGGGCGTGAGCTTTTTGTACGTCGTATGCCCACTTTTTTTGAAACATTTCCAGTCGTTTTGGTAGACGGCGACGGGATTGTTAGAGCGGATGTACCTTTTCGAAGGGCAGAATCCAAGTATAGTGTTGAACAAGTAGGTGTAACCGTTGAGTTTTATGGCGGCGAACTTAATGGAGTCAGTTATAGTGATCCTGCTACTGTGAAAAAATATGCTAGACGTGCTCAATTGGGTGAAATTTTTGAATTAGATCGCGCAACTTTGAAATCCGATGGTGTTTTTCGTAGCAGTCCAAGGGGTTGGTTTACTTTTGGGCATGCTTCGTTTGCTTTGCTCTTCTTCTTCGGACACATTTGGCATGGTGCTAGAACCTTGTTCAGAGATGTTTTTGCCGGCATTGACCCAGATTTGGATGCTCAAGTAGAGTTTGGAGCATTCCAAAAACTTGGGGATCCAACTACAAGAAGACAGGCAGTCTGATACAAGACCGCTTTGGCATTTTTCCCCTCTATTTTAGGGGGGATTTTACATAGAGTACCGGAGTGAATTTGAATCACCGCTTTTTTTTTTTGCTCTTTCAAGATGATTCCCAAAAATAAAATGAAAAAAAAAAAAACGAACAAGTAGGAAAGCTATAATTGTAAACCACGATCAAATTTATGGAAGCATTGGTTTATACATTCCTTTTAGTCTCGACTCTAGGGATCATTTTTTTCGCTATTTTTTTTCGAGAAACACCTAAAGTTCCAACTAAAAAGGTAAAATGATTTTTCATTATCTCAATTGAAGTAATGAGCCTCCCAATGCTGGGAGGCTCATTACTTCAACTAGTCCCCGTGTTCCTCGAATGGATCTCTTAGTTGTTGAGAAGGTTGCCCAAAAGCGGTATATAAGGCGTACCCGGTAAAACTTACAAGTAAACCAGATATAAAAATGGCGACTAGGGTTGCTGTTTCCATTATGATTATATAATTTCAAGACCCCAACGTATCTATCATAAGATCGTTTATTTACAACGGAATCGTATACAAAGTCAACAGATCTCAATGAATAGAATAGGATTTATGGCTACACAAACTGTTGAGAACAGTTCTAGATCGGGTCCAAGACGAACTACTGTAGGGAGTTTATTAAAACCATTGAATTCGGAATATGGTAAAGTAGCTCCCGGGTGGGGAACGACTCCGTTGATGGGTGTCGCAATGGCTCTATTTGCGGTATTTCTATCTATTATTTTGGAGATTTATAATTCTTCCGTTTTATTGGATGGAATTTCAATGAATTAAATCTATAAGAATAACAAAGTCCTAGCTTTTTGAATAAAAAATAAATAAGTTAGAACTCAATTTAAGGGCTTATTCTATTTTGGTAGTTCGATCGTGGAATTTATTTCTTTCTGTATTTCCGGAATATGAGTGTGTGACTTGTTATAATTGATTCTATTGATAGTACAGAGGCTAGATCTGTCACCTTGATAAAGATGGTTCTACTTCGTCGGATATTTGTTCAAATATCTGGAACACGAACTAGATTAAGAAATAGTTGAACTATGATTCATACTGAATATTTGACCTCGTATCCGGCGGCAAAAAAAATGCAACCTGTTTGAAAAAAGAAAAATCTTTCTTTTTTTTTTAGTCATTTTATCTAATTCATGAAATACGTGATCAACCAAGATCAACCGAGGGTTCTTACTCAGAGAATCCTTGGGTTAGCTTAGGATTTTTTATTAAATCGTCGTGGTTCGAGTATGAATCTGAGGTTTTAATCAATTCATAGGGTCTTAACAAGAGAATTCCTATTAAATCACTAATAAAGAAAGGAAAAAGCCTTAATTAGAGACAAAAACAAATTAAATTTAAATAAAAAGAAATAGGTAAAGAGAAGATTCAAGAGGCCCGTAAGAATCAAAATAAAGACGGTTGAGCCAACTTGATATTTTGGTATTATCACCACAAAGAAGAGCTTTTATAATAGAGAAGATTGAATGGGAGATTAAGAAGTTTCAAACTTTCTATTCCATTTCTGACTATTCTTTTTTATTAGGTGTTTTTGCTTGAGCTGTACGAGATGAAAGTTTCATATACGGTTCTAAGGGGGGGATTTTCACCTATCTCAATAAAGTCTATGATTGGTTCGAAGAACGTCTTGAGATTCAGGCGATTGCGGATGATATAACTAGTAAATATGTTCCTCCCCATGTCAATATATTTTATTGTTTAGGGGGAATTACTCTTACTTGTTTTTTAGTACAAGTAGCTACGGGGTTTGCTATGACTTTTTACTATCGTCCGACCGTTACTGAAGCTTTTGCCTCTGTTCAATACATAATGACGGAAGCGAACTTTGGTTGGTTAATCCGATCAGTTCATCGATGGTCAGCAAGTATGATGGTCCTAATGATGATTCTACATGTTTTTCGTGTGTATCTCACTGGTGGATTTAAAAAACCCCGCGAATTGACTTGGGTTACAGGTGTGGTTCTGGGAGTATTGACCGCATCTTTTGGCGTAACTGGTTATTCCTTACCTCGGGACCAAATTGGTTATTGGGCGGTGAAAATTGTAACAGGTGTACCTGAGGCTATTCCTGTAATAGGATCGCCTTTAGTAGAATTATTGCGCGGAAGCGCTAGTGTGGGACAATCCACCTTAACTCGTTTTTATAGTTTACACACTTTTGTATTGCCACTTCTTACTGCTGTATTTATGTTAATGCACTTTCCAATGATACGCAAACAAGGTATTTCTGGTCCTTTATAAA